ACTTGATTCGTTGAAACAAAGAAATCGGTCAGTCGATGACTTGGCTTTCAACTAATCTCTTTCCTTGCCTACGGGATGTGCACATGAAGAACTCTTATCTAAGTAGTATGCTTTCTAGTTCAAGTAGCAATTCCTGTCTCTGCTTCTAAAGTAAGACGGGCCCTTTATCTCCTCCCTCCCGGTGTCCCCATTAGTTAATATTCAAAATTGGAAAAGAATTCCAGGTCATTCAGATTTCAGGTTCGGGTTCGGGATATAGATGGAATCGAGAGGGCAGAAAGAGTCCGGTTTCAGAGGCTTGATCAACTGTGTAATCATGGATCATCAAGAAATCCCTAAATGCTTCTTTATACTGTCGCCACGGAAAAGGTTCAGGTAGGGAGAACTCTTAGATTCTCAAGTTTTATATATATAGTCTTTATTAAAATCCATCTCCACCTATGTTGTGTCCTTTCTCCCAAAGCATTCCGGCATCTGTTATTCTTGGTCTCGCCCTGTGAAGCAAAGTCGGACATAGAATTGATAGGGAACCGTAGCCAAGTGGTAAGGCATGAGTCTGCAAAACTTCTATTCGTCGGTTCGAACCCGACCGGTTCCTACAGCGCCATTCTATCAATCATTTTATTACATGGTTAGTGGATAGAACAGGGACCCCCGGATCAAAGGTTCAAAGCCGAGAATTCTTGGAGTGAGACTTTCTTTTTTCAAGCGGCTTGACACAGTAGTTCTTTTTTTCCTCCGTCAGGTCTGCCCCTTCTTTCTATCCTTAATAAGAGTGTCATCCATAACTGACTTATTTGCCATGCTTCTTGTTGAAAGGAGGAGGTATAAGGCCAAAAAGACTAGTGTGACATAATCTGCCAGTTCTCATTCGAGAATAGGATGTCGAATCGGATGGATGGGCTTAATATAACATATAGCTACATCACGCTCGTAAGTGAGTAGAAACTACCTTTTTTTATTTCAAAAAAGAAAAGTAAGCATCAAAGCCCACAAGTTCCTTGCCTTGTTCATCATATCATGAAAGAGCGCAGTCATGGCTCGCTGGTACGTCGCCCCGGCATTCTTTAGACCAAACGGCATCACCTTGTAACAGAACGTGCCCTCCTACCTAATATGGTGATAAACGCTGTTTTCTCTCGGTCTTCTTCGGCCATCTTGATCTGCTTATATCAAGAGAAAGCATCCCGTGTCCGGCGGTGTTGTCCACCAGAACATCGATGTGAGGGAAAAGAAAATCATCTTTTTGGCTTGCCTTGTTTAGGCTTGGACTTACGGAACCTGCTTTCAAATTGAGGCGTCAAAGGCGAAGAAGCGTAATCATCCATCCTTAACTGGATGCCTTACCCTCCCGTGTGGTTATGGGAGCGGGCCTACTTTCTACTTTTTGACTATGGAGCCGGGCGGCAAGCAAGTGAATGTGATCTTGCCCTCTATCAGCCGGTGTGTGTGAGCTTTGCTCACACCTTATAGCTTTACACTGTCGCCGGCTACTTTCGCTCCTCTACCGTATTCATTTATTCATTCTTTGGAAGCTAGGCACGTGACTTGATAGCGCAGGCACAAGACAAACAAAGAATAGCAAGACCGCATATCAAAAGGTTTGGAACCCAAGCTTACTTTTTTTATGAAATAAAAAAGAAGAAGGCGCTGTAAGCGATAGTAGGTGTAGGTCTTTCTTTCCAGCCGGATTCATTCATGCAATGGAACTCCGGAACTTTAAGAACTGGCCTTGGCCTTGGAAGGAAATATTTATTCAAATCATAATCTTTTAGAAGCTGGCATTGCTAGTTGACTTTTCTTCGTTGACAGCCAGCAGTTGCCGGACTAGCCTTCCTTGCCTTCCGCCTAGCTGCCCTGTCTTAGCTAGCCCTTTCAGACTAGCAGACTTGCTTTCTTGTCCTCGGCCTTCAGACGGGATGCTCTAGGTGCTGCTGCTTTTAGCTGGAATGCCTTGCTTCGCTCTACAGCTAGTGGAGACAACGACTAATAAGATTGACGACAGGAGAAGACCTTAGCTTTATGACTTTTCTGTTATTAGACTAATGCTTTCTTATGTCTGCCATTAGCTTAAGGCTAGTGTAATGGAGGGCTTCCTCGCGGTAAGCTTTCTAGTAAGGGGTGACGAACGAATAGTCCACATCCGATGATCCACATAGTCAGCTGTTTTATGTCCTTCAAGATTGTCGGGGGGTGCAGAATATGGCTCTTTCTGAATATGAGGGCTTTTTTTATGCCTAAGTAAGAGGGAACTATCAGACGCATTGCATTGGCTGGCGTAAGAAGATCCGGTCTCTCACGAATAGGTTTCACAGCAGCTGCAGTCGCAACAGAGGAGCTCGTTGTGTTTGGGAATGCTGAGAGTGATCGAACGCAGGCAGAATAAGTGGATCGGATGTGAAAAGCATCCACACTATGTTGCTACCATTAGTCGTGAATATGCAGGAGTATAAGCAGCTGCTTGAGAAGGCTCGCCATGAGTGAAACTGCCCTTCTTGAGCCTATTCTTACTTCATTTTGACTATTTTTGGTCCTAAGGCTCATGTGGAACCCGAAGCTATAGGTCGCATTATGATTTGAAGTCAAGGGCTCCGAGTGAGGAAATGGTACCGTGCAGGCAGAAAGCTAGATATAGTAAGAGGCGCACTCCTGGGGGCAGGAATAGGAAAGGTTTCGAAATCCTATTAAATCCTATAGGGCAGGGGAATCAAAAAGGGTTCTCGCTCAATCTGATCTTTATTCAGTGCCAAGACCTTTCTTTATTATAAGAAAGATAAGCAATTAGTTAAATTCGATACATTATCTTTCCTTCTTAAGCTTCAGAACGAAGATGGTGAGCTCACGTGGGTAGCTCCCGTCTCCTGTAGCCGCCTTGTTCTCTGTCAGTTCATAAAGTGTCTGACACAGACGCAAAGTCATGACAACCAGACTAGACTAATAACGTTACAAGCAGCGCAAGGAAAAGTCTGAACGCTTTCCGCAAAAATGCTGTTAGTTAGCCCCCTTCGACAAGAAGTGGGAAAACCGGGGAGTGAGTTCATAAACAGGACTCTTTCGAACCGCTTCCTGCTTCTTCGCTCGGTTCCATAGTCCAATCTAAAGCCTGTGAGGCTGGAAACTTCTACAAGAATCAACCATATATATTCCCATCACCACAATCAAAGTAAACGATAGAGTAAATGGATAATCCCCCTTTAAATTAAATAGGTTGACTCTCGGTTAATTCCATGCTCAAGGGCTAAAGCCAGTCGTCCTTCTGAAAGGTCCTCTTCTACGGCTCAAGGTTCAAGCTAAATCAAGTTCCTTTTCTCACTTAAGCGGATACTCAAAGTCAAATCAATGCTTTAAGGAAAGACTTCCCAGCGCAGTCAAGCAAGATAGGATTCTCAACAGGATAAGTTCCGTGGACAAGGCGAGCTAGCATCGGTGCTTTCCTTCCGTGCTGTGCCGTAGGTCAATGAAATTCTTTTTTTCAGCACGAGAAGTCAGTTCTTGAGAAAGAAATCTCAAAGAGAACCCACAAGAACAAAGAAGGGCGGGTATCGAAAGGGGCGGCAGATCTGGGAGAATCCTTTGTTCCATAGCTCTGGGGCGCTAGAGCATATATAGGCCCAAGGGGAAAAGTCCTCGGCACGTCGCTCAAAGGTTAAGCTCAACTCAAACCAGTAGCTCAAAAGGGCTTAGCCGGGCTCAGAAGCAAGTGAAAAGTTCATATGGTGTCGTGAGCTTAAGACCGCACCGAAGAAGAAGGCTGAGTTAAGGAGGAACAAGGTAGCCGTACGGTAATAATAGTTCTGGAGGCAAGCGAATAAAGGCGGCAAAGTCAATATAACCATTCCGTACCCTTTAGAGAAAGAAGGTCATTTTATGAGATCATAAAGTGGCTACTTTCTACAGCTATAAAAGTCTCGTTATGTATTCTAAATACATCTTTTGGACGTTCCTTAAGGTAGGGTATTACAACATGTTTAAATGATGAATACCCAGCGATGCCAGCCTCTGGTAGTATGAATCTGTAGGCTGATTAGCCGAGTTCCTCTCATGACCGGGGGTTGAATACGGAAATGGCATCTATCCTTACGGAAAACGAAAGTTACCTTGATAAATCTTAGGATGGTATCCTACGTCAATAAGAGAAGATTTCAAGGATTGTCCAGGGTAGAGACACCCATACAAACATGATACCGTATCGGGTAAAATCCCACTTATAGCTGAATGATACAAAGAATCGAAATTTTCAAATGTTAAAAACGATTAATAAATCGTCTCCTCTCATTGATTTGAGCTGGATACGTCATTTCGTGGACGATCACAACTTCTCCGATGAAAATAGGGAGCTGTTGATTCGATTTTGGAATCGTGTGTTTAGAGAACTCTTATTAGTTAAAGAAGCCACTGATAAGGTTGAATTTTATGATTCAGATTCTGATGAAGTCTCTGCTGATGAGGTTTCCCGCATCAATCGAGCTCTGACACAGATTGAATTCTTTCAAACTGTGAAGGATGAGTATAAAGAAAAGGTGTTTCAGAAACTTGTGGATGCTAAAAAGGAAAAGATGGACTATAGTCAATTGATGGCCCTTCAGAATGAGATAGAAAATCTGACTATGACATACTATGAGGAATCCATCTACCATTGTCAACCTGCGCTGATGAGGTTGTTCATTAACAGTGATTTACCCTGTGCTAAGGATTTCCTTAAAGGTCAATTTAAAGTTGATAAGAATAGTGGTGATACATCTTCAAGGATTAAGATTATCCCCCATTCTAAAGGGAATTCTAGTGAGAATTCGAAAGATTATATGGATTTACTTACTTCGGAAGAGAAGAATATGCTTTCTTTCTTTGGTCCCTATACCCTTGAATGGCTTTTAATTCATGTATTAAGCAGTTTATTCAGAATTCAAAGTAGCGTAAGGTGTGCTTCCATGATCGAAAGGATTGAATCCCTCGTGCGTCGAAACGCTCATATATTGAGCCATAAAGATGGTAACCCTAGTACACATACTCCTGTATCCACATACTGTAAAAAGGAGTCTAATAACTCTATTAGTTACCCTTTCGGTACAGCTTTGATCGAATTTATGGTTGAACGAGGTCTGATAGACCTCAAGGTACGGGATGTATTATCTGTACAAGGTGGGAATAAACCCGAAATCAAAAAGAAGAAGGGTTATCGTTATCGTTCCAGCGCTCTCTACGTAGAGTGTAAATTCGACACATCTCTTCTTCCTATGAAACTCCAACTACCCATGGTGTGTATGCCAAGGGATTGGAGCTATGATGTTTCTGAAAGCCAAAATTCTGAATACTTGAACATAAGTTCTCTTTCAGGAGGGTACCTTAATGACCATTTAAATGATGGAAACAGCCTTTTGAGTACGGGTGACATATCGAATTTCTTTCTTTATTTTGGTAAAAGTAAGAAAAATGAGAGTCATAAGAAGGCTCAATCTCTTTGCACGGTTATGAATAAGCTGCAAAATCAGGGTTTTAAAATTAATGAAGGATTTCTCAACTTTCTTAAAAGAAATGATGATTTTTTGGTTAGAAAAGGGTTTCTGATGCCTGAGTTAAGAATCAATTTCAAAGAAGTTATTGATAAAGTACGACAGTTGTACTTGGATGAGGATCGAAGTTTTCATACATCCGTAAACTTCGACGCTGTCATGCATGTTCTGTCTACTAACATTCAACGGGCTCGTTATGAGCGAACTGTAATAGAAACGGCTTCTGCCTACGTTGGCTATACATTTTATCTGCCTGCTTTTCTTGACTTCCGAGGTCGAATCTACCGCAGTGGTATCTTGCATTTCCATGAGCGTGATCTCGCTCGGAGTCTTATTCTCTTTAATAATGTGAATCTTTCTAAATATCAGAACTGCGATCTTCGTAAGGTATATGATACCTATCTTACGGCTGGAGGGTTCCATAGGCAGTCTTTCACGTCTAATAAGGATGCTTATGTTTATTTTAATGCACAAATTGATGAAATATCATCAATGGATGAAAAGAGTCCGATGGAATTGTCACCATCTGTTCGTGAATGTAAAAACATAGATGAAGTTTATATTCTCTATTCTTTGGGTGCTAAAAACCCGTTTCAGTACTTGATGTTTCTGTCGGGTGTTTTAAAGATTAATTATTATCAGTATAGAAGATCATCTGTCGAATACTTATTAAGCGTCCCTATTACCCAAGACGCATCGGCTAGTGCCTACCAAATAATATATATCATATTTGCTGTTGAATGAAGACCTGGGGAAAAGAACGAATCTTATAACCGACTCTGATATGAAAGACGATCAAAGAATCGAGGACGTTTATGTCCATATTATGGAGGATTTAAAGTCCTTCATTGATAAGGAAGATCTTCCCGAATCCTTCGTTAAACTTTTCAATAAGTTTATTGATAGAAAATTGGTAAAAAGCATTTTTATGCCTATTATCTATGGTAAGACTCAAATGAGTACGGCTGAAGATATCAAAATGGCTTTGAAACCTTACTTTTATCCTGCTTTCAAAGAAAGCTTTTTGTTGGCCTCCCCCTGCTTCAAGTTCTGGAGGGAATATTACACGGAAATGGAGAATTTGATACGTTTGATCCGCCTTGTAGGCTGGTTTGCTTCAACTTGTGAGAGCTCTGTTCACTACGTCACACCGTTCTTTTGCACCTCCCAGAATTATATGGTTAAGGACTCCCATATCATTTGGGTTTATGACAAAGTGAATAGGAAGAAACGTAAGGTGACTCTTAGACTCTCTTCCAGAGATAAGCGAGACCGTAAGAAGACTGAAGTCTCTACTTTTGTCAACTTCATCCATCAAAAGGATGCATTAATAGCCATGGGAGTCATTTCTAAATTGTATGAGGTAAATGAACCTATTTACACCGTACATGAGAATTTCATTAGTAATCCCTTAGTAAGCGTGCACTTACCGTACATCTACCTGGAAGTATTGAGAGAGCTGGGCCCACCCCTTCGATTCATTAATTCTTTTATCTATGAAAATCTAGTTAGACTTGCTAAAGATCGTGGTGATGATAAAGAGATTCTTGGCTTGGAAGAAAAACGGTTCACTGAGATGGTTCTTACAGAAGACTTGATAGACCAGTTATTTGCTTGTATTTTACCAGAAACCATAAAAATGGACAAGGAGAAGCTTAAAGTGTGGAGAGCCAACATCAGTCGTTTTAAAACGTTCTACTTCGGGTATACCCGCTTTGTATGCTGTGAGGATCCTAGCAGTGGCTCAAAGGATATGAAATGGAATGATCATGTGATCAAATGGGAGAAGTTTTCTAGCCGGCTCAACGGCCAGTATTGTTTGCATCATTAAATGAAGTATATTATACCTATGGGCTGCCAACAGAGGCAATTAGCCTCTTTGTTGATGACTAGGATAGAGAAATCTATAGTTATAGATCCTCATCCTGGATTAATTGTCTGTTCACATACCTATCGTGAACCTTTCCCTTCTTTTTCTTCCATTGACTTTCTCATAACTTGTGTTATGGACCTTCTTTTAGAGTATGCTTATCCACGCTTGGGAAAAGATTCATACGCTAAATTCATAATCATTGTGAGTATGAAGGTCTCAGATAAAGATGATATTGGATTTTCTCTTGGAAGTGCAATCGTTTTGACTCTGGAAGATGGGAGTCTCATTCCTAAGGGCAATGTATATTCAAGCATTCAGAGTTTGGTACTCTCCCATGCTGATAAGTATGAAAACTTCAGAGTGACTGCTGTCACCCTCAAAATCTTTATTGAGGGGAAAGTCTAAAATGTGTCCTCTCTCTCATTAGAAGAGAGGGTGAAATAAATGCATTCTGGAAATAAAGAATTCTGCTTCCCTCTTTTCTTTAAAGATGTCGAGCATATAAATCCTCGCCCTGTAGGGCTACGAAATCGATCGTATCCAACACGTATCACTTCTCTAAAAAACAGTGCGAAAGGTATGACTCCGTTCTTGGTTGCTGATACAGAGACAATCCTCTACGATGGGATGGATTTAGATCCTATTTCTCGGGATAAGTTTTTCATGGGATTAGATCCAACTCCCTTTGACAAAGATAAAAAAGTAGAAGTTCATTCACCTTTTGCTATAGGCGTTATGATTGTTCGTCCGTATGTGCCTGTAAATGAGAGTAATATCGATTACTACTACAGTTCTGATTATCCTGATAAGATCTTCCCAACCCATATGGAAAGAAGTACAAAGTTACTGTCGGACTTTATTCGCCGAATAATCTCTATTATTAAGATGAATCCTGAGATTCAGACTGTCTACTTCCACAACTTTTCTCGCTTCGATGGAATTCTCATTCTGAGGCACCTCGTGCTGCATAATGATGAATATGAAATAAGACCTCTTATGAGAAACGGTAGGCTATATGAGGTGGTAGTCTATTTTAAAAAGCGTATGTTATTCAGGTTCCGAGACTCCTTAAATCTACTTCCGGGTAGTCTCGACTACTTATCAAGTAATCTATGCCCAGAGTTAGGAAATAAAGGGTCCTTTGACCATAGTTCAATGAACTTAGAGAACGTTAAGAAAAAGAGAGATGTAGTGATCGAATATATGAAGCAGGACATTCGACTCCTTGGAGGTGTCATGCAAAAAGCCCAAGATATATATTGGAATCTCTTCGAGGTAGACCTCGTGGATTGGATCACTGTAGCCTCACAGGCGCTTGGTATCTTTCGTATGAATTTCTTCAACGATATGGATTTCCATATTCATATCCCAAATCGGAATGAAGATACCTTCATTCGAAGGGGCTACTACGGTGGTCATGCCGATGCTTATATCCCAAAAGGGACAAACCTGTACTACTACGATGTGAACTCTCTCTATCCTTTTATCATGAAGGAATATCCAATGCCTAGTGGTAAGCCAGTGTGGGCTTCTAATTTGGGTGGTATGGACTTAGATAGCCTCTATGGCTTTATTGAGGCTTACGTGGAATGTCCTGAATCTATTGTCAGACCCTTCCTTCCCTATCATAAGGTTAAAGACCCTACTCTTCTCTTCCCAACCGGGGAATGGATAGGTGTCTACTATACTGAGGAATTAAAGTATGCTAAAAGCCTAGGCTACACTGTGATCCCAATCAAAGGTTACCTTTTCCAGAAGAGGGAAAGCCCTTTCAAGGATTATGTTGGCTCGCTCTTTGAGCGTCGATTACAGGCTAAGGAAGATGGTAATGAAGCTATGAGCTTATTGTACAAGCTCGTTATGAATTCGCTTTACGGCCGGTTTGGTATTCACCCCAAAAGCACGAAGACAGATATCGGTGGTATCAAAGAATACCAGTATAGGATGCGGCAAGAATCATGGTTAGACGGTGATTATCTTGGAAATGACAAATATGTGCTAAGTTATCACACTAATATGGACAATACGATTGATCGGTGGGATCCACCGAAGAACTCTGCTATTCAGCTGGCTGCAGCTATCACAGCATGTGCTAGGATCTATATGTACAAGTATACATCAAGAGAAGACTGCTACTACACAGACTCTGTCGTTCTAGGCAATCCTCTACCTGAGGAAGTCGTATCTTCTTCCATAATAGGTAAGTTTAAGTTAGAAGCAAGAATCAAGAAGGGATTCTTTTTGGCTCCTAAGAGCTATTACTACAGCTCGAAAGAAAAAGGAGACGTTATTAAATACAAAGGTGCAGCTAAAGAGCATGTCGATGCTAAATGGTTTGAGACTCAGTACAAGCATCCTGAAAACCAACTAGAGCGGGAATTTGTTTCCAATTTCAGGGTGAATATTAAAAAACTTTCAGTATATAAACGCAAAGGAAAGGTCACCGTTGCATTAGCATTGAACAACAAAAGAATGCTACTCCACATTGGTGGTAAATGGGTGGGTAGTACTCCTAAGGTAGTGTTTGACTTAGAAAGTCTAGATAACGCATCTAAAGAGATTTTCTATAGCATGAAACAGAAACTCTCTTCCCAAGAGATAGAGAATCTCTATCTTAGAGAGAAAAGAGCTAGTATGGAAGATAAAAGAAGTCAGGATTTGGTGCAAACTGAAGAAAGAACGATGCTAGATAGCGAAGAAGAAGTAGAGGGAACTAACCATACATTAGAAGAGAATAATAAGACAGACGAGAAGAAGCCTGATACCTAAGACTGATAGAAAGGGTTAGATCTTATTACTAGATTAGATAGATAATAACATTGAACCAGTTACCTCTATAGAGGCCTATAACGCAGTTTAGCGATGAGTTCTTGGTCCAAGATCGATTCGATCACCTTTCCTCTGTCTTTGAGCTGTCGGAAGCAAGATTACCTTCTCTGCCAATTGACTTGTTCATTCCATTCCCCGTCTTCTCTGAGTGACAGCTGCCTTCTTGCATGCGAAAGTTCGATAGATCGGTGGAGCGACTTCTTTACTTACCTGATAGGAATGTAATCGCTAAAGCTTATTAGAAGCTTAAGGTAGTTGACTTGCTTAGTGCTTGCATTAAGGCCTGATCAGTGAGCTAAGAAGTCAACTTTGATTAAGTGGCTAATGAGGATTAACTAAGACTAACTATGACTAATTAAGTGTGAACCAGACTAAACACACTTGGTTAAGCATGGTTCCTTTAGTTAAGTGATCCGGAGCTACTTTTCTGAAAAAGGCAGCAGCTCAGCAGCAGCTACAGCAGCCATTGCAGCAGCCTGCAATGATGGCCTTGAAGATAAAGCAGCAAGAAATTGACCAGGCTACAATCCCAGTTGGGTCATCAGGAAAATCCTAAGTGCCAGGAAGTCTTTCCAGGACTGATCTTAACTCTACCGGGCATAACTGCTGGAATCAAGAAGGCTTACTCTTGCTCCCTCTTTATCCAAATTTGAGAAAATGTTCATGACTGGTTCCTAGGCTCATGTGAATTGCATTGAATGGCAGGCTGACAACTGTAGACAGTTAAAAAAAAATGGGCAGGTTGCACAGGGAGCAAGATGAATCATTTGGTTCTTTCTCCAAAAAAGGGCAGCATACTTGCTTGGAAGAGGCTAGGGTTCCTTTGCAATGGGAACATGAGGTGGGCTGTTAACGGGTTGAAGTCGACCTTATTGCAGTTGGGATTTCTTCTTGCTGCATCTGTATACGATATCTGAAAGAAATTCCAGAAGATTCTGAAGTCTGAGACAAAAAGATTGTTCAAGCTTTGCACCTGAGAGGCCTGCATGTCAGAAAATGGAACACTGTGTTGTCTAGAGTCAATAGCTATCCTGTTTTGCAGTAGCTTGTGTTGAGAGGGCTGTCAAATGATGAGGGGAGTTGAGAAAGAGAGGAAGCTCGTGCAAACCGAAAAAGAGATCCAAAGGAATCCTGAAGACTCTAAAAAAGAGCCCAAAACTAAAAAAAATCCCCGGGTTTACGCAAAGATAGCACTTTATCAAGGTACTTTTGAAGGCAAAAAGTCTAAAAAAAAAGAAATTCAATCTTACTAATTGATTGAAAAGTCTTTCATCAAATTCGGATTCTGCTATAGCAGAATCTTCATAAGCGGAATCTCTTGTCAAATGGCATCTTTTAACGGGTCCTGCCCCAACTGCTTCATCTCTTTCTTCTGCTGAAATGAAAGATACGACTGCTTCGCTTCGCTGTCTTTAACCGCCTTAAAACCTTTCCTTTTTTTCAGAGGTGGGAAAGTTCTTTCATAGAATTATCCCACTCAAGGATTCACTTAGTATGTCGCATAAATTCTTTCTCATTCTTTTTTTTATGTTTGCAGCTCTGCCGGACCAGCAGCTATACGCGCTGTAGCTCTAACCCCACATTCTACTCTAATCTAAGCACTTATTCCTTTCTTCCCAGACAGAACTTTATGACCAAACTTCCCTTCAAGGTAGGGAGTGAGCCTCGGGGGAGGAATATTCGAATTGAAATGAAGGTGGTTAGCTTTTTTTTCGACCTGATTTGACTCTTGAAGGTGAATCAGAAGCCGAAGCAGAATCTGGAGATGAATCCGGAGAAGAATAAGAAGAAGGTTTCGTTCCAGAAATGGGAGTCAAGTCCACGGTTTGCAGCATTTTTGCTCGTTCAAGAAAGAGCCTCCACCAATGACTACCTTAAAGGTAAGAATCCTTTAATCACATACTCTCCCATTGTAAGCTTAGTAAGCCCTCACCAGCTTTTATCCATGTAGACCTTGCCTTTTTTTTTCTAGTGTAGTGTTCTTCCATCACAACAAGCTTATCTAATTGAGAAAGGTCTTTCTTGAGCAATGAGTTCTGCATTAAACTTGTCTTGTTGTAGAGCAGTTTGCACTCTAATAATCTCATCCCTAACAAACCTGTTGCTTTGTTCCTTCGTATCATAAAAAATCTCCCTCTTGCGGAACAACTGGAGCCTTTGCAGCCTCACTTTACGCTTGCCCTTATTCCCGGTCTGCCAGTTAAAGGCCTTAGCTATAGTAGCACTATGCGCTGTGTCTATATCCTATCTCAGCAAGTCAAACCCTAACAGGGGAAGCTCTTCACTCACTAAGGATAGACAGTCTCCGCGTAGGGGCAGAATTCAAGGCTTATCCAAAAGGAACTAGCTTCTGTTCAAGTAGAAGCATCTTCTTTCTTCCAATTTCAATTCTATATATAAGGCTACTATTTCAAGAAGAAGAAAAAGATTCGAAAGCAAGAAGAACTGCTGGATTCGGCTCAGCTATAAGAGTGGAAAACCCAGCTTCAGGGGACCCGAGGATTGAAAATGCTCGAGAGAAGGTTAAGGCATGCTTTGCACCTAGAAAGTACTACGGAAAACGTTCCTCTCCTTCGTAGTCGAGTTACTACGTTCCTCTGTCAGAGAAATTCATGCACAAGAGTCAGGTCACTCAGAAGGTCTCTCATAAAGGAAGATTGAACCATGACCTGGTTCCGCCCCCAATCGCCGGGCTTGCTAAGAGCAGGGGCCGCAGCTAAGAATCCTTAATATTCCTCTTGCTCCGCATCCTTTGAATGGTTCACACTCGTGCCTGTTTGAAAGCATGTGATAAAGCCTGCCTTTCAATGACTTAATGAGAGCCGAGTAAATCGCATCTTCTATAAGGCTGGCATCTAAAGAAAGCTGTCCTTGGCTGTCTCATTTTTTTGACTATATTAGGACTATAAAAGGGGGCAAGTCGACTTTGCTACACCATGTGTTAGGATATTTTCCTGAATGAGAAAGATGTTTCAAGGCCACTTGAAAGGGAATTTCTAAGAAGTTAGGTCGGTCGCAAAGGAATAGAGGGATGGTTCTTTTTCGAGTTTCATAAGAGAAGATACCTCTTAGAGGGGCTGTCTTTGCCCGAGGGAACCCTTTATCCAACTGCCCTATTCTTGTTTTTAAATCATTATCTTATGTATATACCTACGGCAGATGATGTCTTGGTGTACACGGGATTAGCCCGAATGTTTTTTACGTCTTTATCTTCCTTCGAAGAGAAGGTCTAGTGCGAGCAAGTACGGGTTCTCCGGGCTGTTATAGCAAGGATCAAGGGCTGTGAAAGGCGCACTTTGATCTCTCGGATTTGGGATTGAAAAAAAAGAAAGAATGACTTCACGAATCTCAACCTGTGAGGCACGATCTTTAGTAATTTGCTTGCGAGCGAGTTCTTTCTTCTGACCGTTCTCTCTCCTCATGTGGGGGAAAGGGGGCGACAAGCGCTCTTTTCTGCTAATCTGAAGTAAATGAATTCTATGAATCAAGAGTTTCGCTATTTGGTCAACGAAGCTCCTTTCCTTCATTGTACCGACACACAAGACGCCTTATACATGATCTTGGTGCGGGAATTGGAGGAATTCTGCCCGGCATGGATCTATGGTAAGCCAGCAACCAGAAGATTTGAGCTGAACTACGAGCATTTCTATACTTATTCATTCAGCTTCTTTCTTCACTTCCTGTCGACTTTGCAGGATCAAAATTGGACAGAAAGCAGCCGACGATTGATCGTTTTTTGGCGGTCCAGAGGCCCAATCACTTGGTTGGTTGAAAAAGAGCCGGGGAACTGACCTACTTTATTCCTCCTTCACAGTCAATTCTATGAATCACGGGTTTGGCGATCTCTGACATAGATAGAGGGGGGGCCTTTCATTTGGGGGAAGTAGGAGCTTCTCGGCGGATATAGAGCGCTTACTGCTATGAGTTCCTACTGAAGTAGTCGACTTACTGGCATGAAATCGCATCCCATAATTGCATAGTGTGAAGAAGAGTCGTCCATGAACCTGAAGTTCTTACATGAACTCGAGGAGTTTTTGGCGCTTAATGGACAAATAATTGGAATTGTCACAGCCTAGTCGAACCATTGATAGAAAAGGGAGTTAGCTGAATGAGTGCAATCAAGGTGCTACGTGCTCTCGACTCCCGTATAATCGTCGTTCTTCTCGGGTCAAAAAAGACACTCGAAATATCTTAAATTAAATGAAGAAGAGCGTCAACTTGCGCTGGGAAATTGAATAGATGGAACTTCATGGGCCCTTTCTGATCGAGATCGATGTAACCTAGCGCTTTAATAAAGAAGGAAATGAAAGAAAAAAAGCGAGAACTAACCATGAAAAAGGCCTGTCTTTCTGTACGTGAAAAGATGCCCCTCTCTAGTCAAATCCAAATCGGCATTCAAGTAAAGGGCGCCGGTTCCCCTAACAACTAATCCATGGCCTTACGGGCTCGAGGGTCTCTTTCCTAACGTAAAGCTGTTTTCAACTCCGATCCTCTAAAAGAAGGGGGCTCACTGACCAGACAGGAAAGAAAGCCTTGCCTTCGTAGCGTCACCCAAATTCTCATAAATAAAGAGAGAATTTCGTATATAAGGAGATGAATTCTCTCCTTTCTAACTGAGTTCCGCACCCGGACTCAAACTAGACCTCGAGGAGAAGGTAGCCGAAAGAGCGCTTCTCCGAGAGACATAGTTCGAAATAGTGCATCCCATGCCTTTCCTGGTTGGAAAACCCAACCGGTGATTTCCGACAAGTCTTTCTTCATTTTTGAGCAAGAAGCGGAACTACAAGAAAGCTTTCTTTCTCTTTATGGATAACCAATTCATTTTCAAATATAGTTGGGAGACTTTACCCAAGAAATGGGTCAAAAAAATAGAAAAATCAGAACATGGGAATAGATCTGATACCAATACGGACTACCCATTTCAATTGTTGTGCTTTCTTAAATTGCATACCTATACAAGGTTTCAAGTTTTGATCGATATTTGCGGAGTTGATTATCCTTCTCGAAAACGAAGATTTGAAGTGGTCTATAATTTACTGAGTACTCGGTATAATTCGCGCATTCGCGTACAAACCTGTGCAGACGAAGTAACACGAATATCTCCGGTAGTCAGTCTATTTCCATCAGCTGGCCGGTGGGAGCGAGAAGTTTGGGATATGTTTGGTGTTTCTTCCATCAATCATCCGGATCTACGCCGTATATTAACAGATTATGGTTTCGAGGGTCATCCATTACGAAAAGACTTTCCTCTGAGTGGATATGTAGAAGTACGCTATGATGATCCAGAGAAACGTGTGGTTTCTGAGCCCATTGAGATGACCCAAGAATTTCGCTATTTCGATTTTGCTAGTCCTTGGGAACAACGTAACGGTAACGAAGGATAATTCGGAATCAGAATAAGTCCAGTCCAGGGGACAAATCAATAGGAAATGCTATTTGCTTCGTAAGAAGACTTCTATGAAATGAAAGAGTTTCACGGGAATTGTCTTGATCGTCGGATATCATTAAAAAAAAAAGAAATGGCAAGAATAATTTAATATCGATAGAGAAAAAAAAACGATCTGGAAAACAGGGAAAGGGTTCTCCACAATGACACTGTAGACTAATTGAAAAGGATGTAGCGCAGCTTGGTAGCGCCTTTGTTTTGGGTAAAGAATGTCACGGGTTCCAATCCTGTCATCCCTACCTATTCTTTCCCCTGGGCAGTAAGGGGGGATCGATTGAGATCGATTCAATTGGGGCATAGATAATCTGTTATTTTTATGATACTATATATGATAGTATATGTATGCAGGGTGTAGTATTGGGTTACAAAAGGAATCCTTTTCTTTACAGTCTTATCTATTGTGATAAGAAAAGCGCTCTTAGTTCAGTTCGGTAGAATGTGGGTCTCCAAAACCCAATGTCGTAGGTTCAAATCCTACAGAGCGTGATTCCCTTCTTGTTAGGTCGAATTAGACTGAAAAAAATTCACTAACTTGAACAGTAATCTAAATTTGACCTCTAATCCACAGGAGGTCAATCAAAAAAATCTTTTTTAATTAATCAAAGGTCCAACTGATCACCACGTCTGTATTGTAAATATGCAGTTACGAATAATCCAGCCAAAGTAATAGGAATTAGACCTAAGACGATTCCAAATAGAAAAACTTCAATCATTTCAATTCGTTTGAAAAAAAAAAAAAGAAAACTCTATCCTTAAGCTTCGCATAAGCGACTTCATACGTGTAATTTCATTCAAAAATCGATATTGAATTAGCGAAATCCCTATTCCATTGCTTCAGCCTACCAGACTTATGAGATATCTTTTTTTTTTAAGAGCTTAACGAGTACTTCAATCGATGAACTCCTTGCTGCATCGATGCTCGAGAAAGCAAGAGCGGGATGAGTGCCAACTACAACTACTAATGCTAATTGAAGCTCCTTTCCTGACAGCGTTATGGCATTCAGGAGTTTCATCAGCAATGGTGAGAGTGGCCTATACTAGTTGCGAGATAAAAGTCATTCTTCCAAACAGCGGTAATCCCGCATCTGAACCTATTCTTCTAGCATACAGCTAATACAGTAAGAAAGGCACTAAGACACTAATGCAGCAATAAGACTAAAGCCAGAAAGAAAGCAGGAGATGAACAAAACGAGCCAAAAAGCGCGTCTAATAGCTCTCTCTTGAAAGCGCTTCGATTGCTAATGCTTTCCCGGCAGTTTGAGATCGAGTGTAAGTTGCTCTAGTTTCAGGGGAAGGAGTTTCTTCTTGGCAGTCCACCCCATCCCGTGTAAAGAACCCAGTGAGTCAAAGTAAAGAAAGCTCGTTTTCAGGCTTATAAGTCAGTAAGCAAGAGCTAAAGAAAGGCCTAAGCCCTTTTAGTTTAAGTCAGTTCAAGGTAGGGCAACTTTGAAAGCCAAGCCCTCTATTCTATTCTATATGGGGCAAGGTGAAAGGCTACCCAGCTTCTTGTAAGCAAAGCAGAATCTTTACCTATTATCTTGGGAAAGCCATATGTGGAAATAAGGGAAGAAGCAGGAGATTACCATAGAATTGAAGCTAGAGAAATGAAATGGCTGGGCATCGACGGCTACGAAAGGGGGCTAAAAAAGCGGAGAGCACTCAAAACTCAAACTCCAACCCCCTTCTTCTTTCTATTTATCTAAGAGATAGCACCAGCGTTGACTCTTCTCTTTAAAATTTGGCTATGAAAAGAAATCCGCCCAATGAGCTACAGCTAGATGAGCTAAGGCCAGGGGATTTCTCTCTAGAGATTCCTTAAGAAAAGAAGACTTTCGGCGGATT